TATAAGCACAGACCAGTATCTTATGGTATACGTGTTTTGTTTATTTGTTTTGTGAGGGGTTTGTCTAGAAGGGTTTTTATGGTTTGTGAATATAAAATATGATTATCAGGTGTTTTCTGCTAGTCAATGAGTTTCGTGGGGGTTTATTCAACTTCGATTTAGTTGGGAATTTTTTTTTTATTGTATTCATTACTAGGTTTTACTTTTTATTGTTAAATAGTGCTATAAATGCATGGTTGAATACAAATAACGAGTACGATTCTTACTTGTTATGTTCAGTAATTTTTCTCTTACTCTCTTCGAGAACCTTGGTTAGAAAGGGGTTACGAGCGGGGGTAATGCTCCTTGTGGGGTTTCTTTAGTGAGAGTGAGGAAAACTAATTGTCTTGAACATAATTATCCTTGGAGGCGGATGCCTTGGATGAGGGTGAGAACGCGAGATGGTTCTCTATGACTCCAAGCGCGGGAATGAGGATGAGGAAGTAACTGAAATAGAAGACGCTAGAGAATTGTCCTATGGTGATGAACGGCTCTTCGACTGGTTTAGACCCAATTCAAGTCAGGAGAACGAAATTGGCTGTGAACAGTCAGAAAGCTAGTTTTGCCATGGGTCTGAAAGCCGAGCCTCTCAGTTGACTAGTGTGGACGAAAGCGGGTACCAATAAAATTATCACGCTTGCGACTAGAGCTACGACTCCTCCTAACTTGTTGGGGATCGCTCTTAAGATCGCATAAGCGAATAAGAAGTACCATTCGGGCATGATGTGAACCGGGGTCACTAAGGGGTTGGCTGGAATGAAGTTTTCTGCATCTCCTAGAAGGTTCGGGGCGTAGAATACCAATAGACTCAAAAGAGCGCCCAGAATCAAGAAACCAAACGCGTCTTTAGAAGTGTAATAAATGTGGAAGGTGACTTTGTCTACATCGCTTCGAAGACCGATCGGGTTGTTGGATCCGGTCTCGTGTAAGAAGATTATGTGTACGGCAACGATACTGGCTAAAACGAAAGGAAAGAGATAATGGAGGCTGTAGAATCGGTTCAAAGTAGCTCCGCTAACGCTGAATCCTCCTCATATTCATTGAACTATGTCGTTGCCTACATACGGAACTGCAGAAACAAAGTTGGTTATGACCGTGGCTCCCCAAAAGGACATTTGTCCTCATGGTAGTACGTAACCTATGAAGGCCGTCAACATCATGATTCCGAAAATCGCGACGCCCGATCCTCACAAGTGAATTCTCAGATAACTTCCATAGTAGAGACCTCTCGCTATGTGAAGGTAGACGCAGATGAAGAAGGCGGAGGCTCCGTTAGCATGTAAGTAGCGTAGAAGATAGCCGTAATTCACGTCCCTTGTTATGTGCATGATGGAAGAGAAGGCTAAGTTTGTGTCCGAACAGTAATGCATGGCTAAGAAGATCCCGGTAACTATCTGTAAGACAAGACACAGCCCCAGAAGGGATCCGAAGTTTCAGAGGTAAGAGATGTTAGAGGGACAGGGTAGATCTACAATGACACCATTGATAATAGAAAGGATTGAGTTTTCTTTTCTAATTCTCATAATACAGAGGACTGTAATTGTGACTGAGCACTATATACTTCCGACTGTTGCGTAAGATCCCATAGTCATTCCATATAGAAGGGCGTTTGGGAATATTCCTAAGACGAGAGTGAATACCAAGAGGGGTAGGAGGGCATCAAACTCTCTTCTCGTCATCTCCCTGTTGTGTAAGATCATGGGACTCAGGGATCCGAAAAATATTCGGTTGTACATGTATAAAGCGTATGTCGCGGAGAGAATCACTCCCGAACAGGCTAACACCCCCGCTCATCAGGCGTATTGGAAAGCTGAGAGGATAGACAAGAATTCTCCTATGAAATTACAGGTTGAGGGAAAAGATATGTTTGCCAGTGTTAGGCATAGCATCAAAGTGGCGAACAATGGCATGGAAGAACACACCCCTCGATAGTATCTTATGGACCTGGTGTGATGCCTGTCGTATAGGACGGTCACTCCCATGAAGAGACCAGAGCTGACGAAACCGTGAGCTATCATTAGAAAGAGCGAAGCGACTAAGCCTTCGATCGAATGAGTGAATATGCTTAAGGTGACCAATCCCATGTGTGCTACGGATGAGTAAGCAATCAGACGTTTCATGTCGTTTTGTCTACAGGTCGTGAAGCTACCATAAACGATGGCGATCAAGCTAAGAGTGATTACTATCGGTGAGAGGTATTCTGAAGCACAAGGAAAGAGGGGGAACGAGAAACGTATGAACCCATATCCCCCTAGCTTTAAGAGTATCCCTGCTAGCACCACTGATCCAGCAACTGGTGCTTCTACGTGAGCTTGAGGTAATCAGATGTGGAAGGGGATCATTGGGATCTTTACAGCTAGACTTAGAAAGAACCCCACGAAGAGTCAAGTTTGAAGGTCTGAGGGTAATTCTAGCGTTAGCAGGGTCAGATAGTTAGTGGTCCCCGTCAACTCGTAGATCTTGAATATACAGATCAACATGAATAGCGATCCGACTAAAGTATAAAAAAAGAAGTAAAAAGCGGCTCTCACTTTTTCTTCTCTAGATCCTCAAATTCCGATGATGATGAACATGGGAATGAGGATTCCTTCGAATAAGACGTAGAACACTAAGATATCCAGAGTGGTGAACACTCCTATCAGCAGAAGTTCAATGAGAAAGAGGCTTATTACGAACTCTTTGATTAGGTATCTTATGGAGGTTCAGCTCACTAGGATGCATATGGGGATCAAGAGGATGGTGAGACCTATGAAGAAGATGGATACTCCATCTATGGCGAAGGCTAGCGGTCCTCAGTTCAATTTCACTTGATGCAAGGTCAATCACTCTATGGACGTGTGGAAGGAGAAACGGTAGTGCGACGGAGTGGCTCACCACAGAAAGAAGAAATAAACGAGTGATGCTATGGATCACTGTAACCCTCTGATTTTGGTTTTGTTTTCTTGATGTCGTCTTGTTAAGATCACGTTTAATATCCCCAATATTGGGAAGGCGAATAGAGGAACTAAGAACATAGTAAGGGAGGTAGTCCGTCTGTTAATAATAGCAACGAGGCTACTACGCAGGCGAGGCTGCTGCTGGTGCTAAGGTAGGTTTTTCACAACAATTGCATCAATTGATCGTATCTGATTCTAGGAAACGACGCTCTCACTCAGAGGAAGACGAAGACCAGGATGGAGGCTTTTAGGCACAATCAGATACTGGAGGGAGCCAGTTGAAGGGGAGAGCTTCAACCCCCTAAGAAGAGAGTCGTAAACAGGAAGCTCATAAAGATGATGTGTGAATATTCTGCTAGAAAGAACAATGCGAAAGACATCGCTGGGTATTCTACGTTGTAACCGGAGACTAGTTCTGATTCCCCTTCCGTGAGATCAAAAGGAGCTCTGTTTGTCTCTGCAAGGGCAGACACCATGAACATGGTGGCTGCTGGCCATAGGGGAAGAAGGAACCACACGCTTTCGATCTGTGTCTGTACTAATATAGTGAGATTAAGAGATCCCGAGCAGAGAACTGTCGAAATGACAATGAGCCCTATGGCCACTTCGTAGCTGATCATTTGTGCGGCAGCTCTCAGCGCACCCATGAAAGAATATTTGGAATTACTCGCCCAACCTGACATGAGAATGGCATATACTCCTACGGAAGAGACGGCGAAGATGAATAAGATTCCTATGGGTAGATCGCTCAGGACTTGATTTGCCCCCAACGGAAGCAATCCTCAAGCGAGAAAGGCCAGAGTCAAAGCCAGAATCGGAGCAAAGAAATAAATCACCAGGCTGACGTGATTGGGGACCAGAGTCTCCTTAGTGAAGAGTTTCACACCGTCTGCCAAGGGTTGAAGGAGGCCGTATATTCCTACGACGTTTGGTCCCTTTCGAGTTTGCATGTATCCCAGAATTTTTCTCTCGGCCAGGGTAAGATAGGCCACCGAGACTAAGACGGGGACCAGGACCAGGAGGATCTTAATGAGCTCAATGATTGCCGATCAGAGAATCGTTTTCATTATCCTTTGAGGAGGTTAAGAGTTCGAATGGAGATGGATCCCTTTATCTTGTAAAAAGCGACCATTATCGACAACCCTATGGCCGATTCTGCGGCGGCCACAGTCAAGACGAATATCGAAAATATTTGACCTATGATGGAATGGAGGACGAATGAGAAGATCACGAAGTTCAAGGAAATGGCTAACAGTATGACTTCGATGGACATCAAGATTAGAATCAGATTGGTTCTGTTGAAGACTATTCCTAAGATTCCTAAGACAAAAAGAACGAACGCGATGAAGTTTAATTCTAAGTACATTACTCTCATTCCAGCCCTCCTTTTTTTCATTCGTATACGAGCCCCACGGTCAATATGGTCAAAAAGATGAAAACAATAAAATGACCCTCCAAGGAGATGGAAGCCATTCCGACGCTCCAAGGAAAGAGGAAAGAGATCTCTAGATCGAAGACTAAGAATAATATGGCAATGAGGAAGAATCGGACAGAGAAAGGTTCTCCGGGGGTGTTCATGGGGTCGAATCCACACTCATATACCGAAACTTTCTCTCGGTCAGGAGATTTTTCTCCTAGAAGATACGAAGCCACCGATATGGCCGTCGATAGAATGATTCCGAAGACTAATAGGATTAGTAAATTAAAGAATTCTAGGTTCATGAGTTGTTTCTTTGATGTTGTTTGTAGAGAGATTGTTTTTTGGTCTCTTTCCCTAATTCGTGAGTCAGAACGATAGCCCCTATCATAGCTACCAACAAGACCAAGCTTGCTAATATGAAGGGGATTCAGAAGTCCGTGTACATGGTTCTCCCGATCAATCTGATGTTGCTTTCATGGGCAAAGTCTCATTCTTGAGAAAGGGTGAGATTGGGGAGCTTGAAAAGTTGGTCCTGGTTGAGTCATCAAAGATTCGTGAAGAATCCTACTCCGATCAACAGGGTCACGGGGATCAATTGGGTGATTTCCAAAGACTCTTTGAATTTCAAGACGTCTAACATCATTATGACGAAGAGAAATAGAATGGCTATCGCCCCAACGCAAACGATGATCAACATCAATGCCACGAAGTCTATCGTCAGAGTGATGAAGAGCATCGCCGTGAGTATGAAAGTCAGCGTGTGCCAAAAGACCGAGTGAATGGGGTTGATGGAGAGGACCACCATCACTCCAGCTACTAAGATAAGGGTAGAAAAAATGAGAAACAATTGTTCCATTGGCAGAGAGTCAGTATGTCGTTTTCTTTAAGAATTCTCTGCAAGAGAAAGTTCCCTTTCTCTCACTATGTTACGACTTGCTTTGTTTTGTTCTTCTGAGTCACGTTTTCGCTCTCTCATGAATGAGTTAAACAAAGGTGACGGGCAATTTGTACTAATACTTGAACCGATTCACCAAGACACCATTCTTCTTAATTACTATTAAATTCGCTTTCAGATCCTCTTTCAAAGATCATCCAAACGTCAATTTTTATTTTTGTTGACCATTGTAGTGCATAATTTCCTCTTTCATGAGGGCCATGCGATCTGACTTTCTCCTTTTAAGGGATTGGCTTATCTTTTTAAACATAAGCTTGAGACGACCATGCAGCGCCTGAGATTTCTAGAAAGAGTAAGATTTTACGTGGACAATCGAATTAATTACAAACTCCTCTAAGTGGAAAGTAAACAGCCAGATTTTTTGACTTTCTTTCTTGCGAAAGTACTATTCAGGTAATGACGAGATCTCGTTCAGGGAAAGGATTACCAGGGTATCTAATCCTGTTTACGCCCCTTTCTTCAACGTTTTAGATTTTTCGTAACGATACTTTAGTTGTTGGTACTCTATCCAATATGTATTTTACCATATTATTGAAGTAATTCGCTGTCTTACATTTCCTTTCCTAGACGTGTTTTGAACCTAGTGATTGATAAAGACTTGACTCTTAAGTATAACCGCGTCTGCTGGCACTTAATTAGACAAGACTGACTACGGTCTCTATATCTCGCGTAAGCGAAGTGTATAAGATATATCACTGCTGCCTTGACGTTTTTTCCTTGTTCCAGTAAAAATGTGGTTCTAGACTTTGCATCTTAAGTGGAGAGTCATTTACCTCTCTCTTCTTAATACAAACCGATATGCTTATCGTTTATCCTCACCTGTTCACTTTCGTTAGCATGTGTAATCGACCGTAACGCCTTTATTTCTCCAAAATCAAAAGAAACCCGTTATTCGGTTAAGCGAGATACACGTAGACGGTTAAAAAGAAGGCGAAAACCAATATGTAATTCATCAGTTGGCCTGATTGAAAGAGACTATTTTTGGAAGAGAGAGACGTCAATTTGGTTAAGACTCCCTCCGGTCCGAAATGCTCCAGAAGTTGTCGGTCGATTCTATTGTAAGTGACCGTCAAGCCTAGGGCTCATAACGTCCTGACGAGGAAGTGGTTGATGACGTAATTGAACTGTCACGCGGCGTTAATGAAGGAGTAAGTGATCATGCCGACGCTGGACAGGTATACCCTCCACCCTGCTTTGAAAGTCGTGAAGAGCGACAAAGAAAGAGATCCTCCCAAGATACTCAAGGTCGTAGGGGTTCACTTTCCTATCGAAGTGATCATGGGACTGGGTAAGTCTTTCAGCATTGAGAACTGAAACAAGTACCCCAAGGTCAAGCTCCCCACTATCAAGAGTAGTAAAGGGAGAATCAGATTCCAGGAACCTTCGTGAGCCTTTTGAAACACTTGACGACTCGAGGTGGGTTGATACAAGAAAGTCCACAAGATCAGTCTAAAAGAGTAAAAAGCCGTGAAAAACGCTGCCATTAACCCTAATCACAAGACAAACGAGAGATACATTCTGTCCATGGTCAATTCCAGGATCAAGTCTTTTGAGTAAAACCCGGTGAGAAAGGGTAATCCCATCAGAGAGATGCTACCTATCATTATGGCTACGTAACTCGTCGGGGTCACGTGTAGGAGAGATCCCATTCTTCTCATGTCTTGCTCGTCCATCAACGCGTGAATTATAGAGCCGGCGCTCAAGAACAGAAGGGCCTTGAAGAAGGCGTGATTGAATAAGTGAAACAGACCCGCGGAATAATGTGAAAGCCCACAGATCATGATCATGTACCCAAGTTGACTACAGGTGGAATAAGCTATCACTTTCTTGAGATCGTTTTGTGCTAGACCCACCGTGGCTGCGAAGAAAGCCGTGAAACTTCCAACCATGGCAGTCAACAACAGTCCATAGGGAGTCAATTCAAAGAGGGGGGAAGTTCGAATGACTAAAAAAACTCCCGCCGTGACCATCGTAGCAGCGTGAATTAGAGCGGATACTGGAGTAGGTCCTTCCATGGCATCAGGCAATCAGGTGTGTAACCCTAACTGAGCAGATTTTCCTATGGCTCCTATCAATAAGAACAAACAGATCAGGAACAGGGTCTGATCGCTCACTCATAGAAAGACGGAAGAACTGAAGAGAGCACTAAACTCTAGGGTACCAAAAGTCAATCAGATGAGAATCATTCCCAATATCAATCCGACGTCCCCGACTCGATTGACCAACATGGCTTTTATGGCTGCCTTGTTAGCTTGGATCCTGGTGAATCAGAAATTGATCAAGAGATACGAGCATAGACCGACCCCTTCTCAGCCTATGAACAACTGAGGAAGATTGTGACTAGTGATTAGGAGGAGCATGAAAAAGGTAAAAAGGGAGAGATAAGACATGAATCGGGGTAAGTGAGGGTCTCCCTTCATATAAGCTGATGAGTATAAATGGACGAAGGTAGAGATGGAGGTGACGACTACGAGCATGACCGCGGTGATCTCGTCGAAATAAAGACCAAGAGGATTGTGCAGAAACCCTACGTCGAACCAATCTCACCATAAGACTTCGACGGTGCTGCATTCCAAATGGATCTCCGCATAAAAAAGAACAGAGAGAATGAGACACAGAGCCAAGATGGCGGTGGTGATCCTAACGCTTCCCTTTTCTCCTATGAATCGGCCGAACACGCCAGCCAATAATGCGCTTAGTAGAGGCAATGCTACTGCCAGAGAATACATTAATACAAGTAGAGAGTCCCTCAGTGGGAAATCAAGACTCAAGGGGCGGGGTTCAACATCATGAACAGCAAACCATAAGTTCCAAGGGAGATGAGGTACGAAGAAGAAGAAGAGACGGAACGCGTGGGAGAGAGAATGCTCTCTCAGACCAGAGCGTTGGATCGTTTTTGAAAATAAATCATCTTGACTATCCTCAAATAATAACCTCCAGCCATCATCGAACATATTATCGCGATCAGAGAGAGAAGATAGAATTTGAAATTAAAAGCAGCTCAGAGAACCAGTCACTTGCTGATGAACCCGGCTAGAGGAGGAATCCCGGCGATCGATAGCAAGATGACTGTCCAACTCAAGGCTAACGTGGGGTTTTCTTTATGTAAACCCGAGAACTCCACGATGAGTAGTTTCTTTAGGGGACTATGTAGAACGATCGTGAAAGTCAAGATCACCATGAGAACGTAGATCATCATGTAAACGTAAGTTGCTTGAATTCCATGACTGTTGGCTAAAAGGACTCCCATCAGCATGAATCCCACATGGCTAATTCCATTATAAGCCATCAACCTCTTGATCTTGGTTTGATTGAGAGCTCCAAGGGTCCCCAAGACCATCGAAGCAGCGGACGCTAAAACTAACAAATGAGAGACCAGACCTAGCTGGACGACAACCGTCAGCACGCTTATCTTAGGGAGGGTGGCTATCAGAACCACGGTTTCCGTTGAAGCTCCTTCGTAAACGTCAGGGGCTCAGAAATGAAAAGGGACCACCGTCAATTTGAAGAACAAAGCGATCAAGATCAACCCGTTGATCACATCCGAAAAAGGAGAATCCCCCGTCCAGACGAAATCAGTCAGATTGAACCCCAGGTTCATTCCATAATGAAGACAGACTCCTAAAAGAAAGATACCCGAAGAGATGGCCCCCAAGATGAAATATTTCAGACCCGCTTCCGTGCTTAACATGGAACCTCTGTTCTTAGAGATCAAGATGAACAGACAGAAAGTTTGGAGCTCTAAGGATAGATAGATCATCAATAAGTGATCACAAGAGACCAGAGTCAGAGAAGCTAAGATGGTGAAAAAGAGCAATAGAAAAGTGTTGATCTCCTTTCGATCGGTCAAATATCATACCCCCAAAGAAGAAAAGAGCAAGAGACCCTTGACGAACTGTCTTCAATGATCGAACGCTCATATCTCCGAGTGTCAAGAAGAGCCTCCGACCAAGCTCATGTGCATCAGCCCACCGATCAACAGAAGCAACCCCCCTCAGAAGAAAGAGAGATCTGAAAGACTGACTAAGAAGATCAACAAACAGAATAGAGAAAGCAATTCGTAATTAAACTCGTTCATTAGCAAAGAAAAGAATCGAACTTTTATAGCCAGGGTATGAGCCTAGAAACTTACCTTTAGTTTACTTTGCGATGCCTTAAGGCTATTAAGATCCCCATCAGTAGATACAAACGTAAAGAAACAATCAGACGACGTCAACGAAATGTCAATATCAGCTCGCAGCCTCGAAACCAAAATGATGATGTCTAGTGAACTGGTGATACACCAGTCTAACTCAACATACAGCTAAAAAAGTCGTTCCTATGATGACGTGAAGGCCGTGAAAGCCAGTAGCGACAAAAAACACCGACCCATACACTGAGTCTGCGATGCAGAAGGAAGCTTCGACGTATTCCATCACTTGGAGAGAAGTGAACAACACTCCCAAGACCAAAGTCAAGAAGAGACCTTGGATGGCTTCATCTCTCTTACCGGAAATGATAGCGTGATGCGCCCAAGTGACAGTGGCCCCGGAACTCAGAAGAACTGCCGTGTTTAAGAGGGGTACGGAGAAAGGATTTAGGACTTCTATCCCTTGGGGTGGTCATATGGATCCCAATTCAATGGCAGGAACGAGGCTACTGTGAAAGAAAGCTCAGAAAAAAGAGAAGAAGAAACAAATTTCCGAAAGAATGAAGAGAATCATCCCTATCTTCAAACCTCGTTTGACGATAAAAGTGTGGTGACCTTGAAAAGTAGCTTCTCTGATCACGTCTCGACATCAGACGAAAAAGATAAACACCAAGACGGCAACTCCTAATAGAAGCAATCAAGGTTGGCTATAATGAAAATACAATATGGCGCCCACGGTAGTGAACATGGCACCACAACCGGTGACATAGGGTCAAGGGCTCGGATCGACTAGATGATAAGGGTGATAGGTGTGAGACATCGTTACCTCAGGTGTTGCTAAAGTAAAATGAGGATTAATGAAGCGCCAAAGTATCCCCTAGATAGATTGTCGTCAAAAGACAAAACACGTAAGCTTGAATCAAAGCTACTGCCATTTCCAACATCGTGATGAATACCATGATCAAAACCGGAAATAAGCTAAGAAGGTACATCTGGTTCACCACCATCTGAAACCCAAAACTGGCTAGAATCGCGAAGAGCAAATGACCAGCAGAGAGATTGGCAGCCAATCGAACTCCCAGAGATATGGCTCTAGCCACGTAACTGACGGTCTCGATGAGAACTAACAGGGGAGCAAGAAGAAGGGGAGCCCCGCTAGGCATGAGCATGCTCAAGAAGCGAGACCTGAAGTTTATGAATCCCAGAATGGTGACGCAAATCACGATCGTGAAAGATAGACCGAAAGTTACCACGATATGAACGGTGGCCGTAAAGATGTAAGGGAACAAACCCAAGACGTTCAACCAAGCGATGAACAAAAACAGAGTGAACACGAAAGGTAAGAAACGATACCCTCTGACACCGAGGCTGTCCTTTACAACTCCGACGAAATGATCATAGACAATCTCTATTACGCTCTGTCAACGATAAGGAACGAGACGATGGTTCTTGAATAAAACTCAACAGACCACGACGGTCGTGATCATCACTAGAGAGGAATTAGTCACGTAAGTAGAAAATATGGCTATTAAGTTAAACTGATCGAAATAGGAGGCCATTAAAGTTGTAAGATCTTTTTCAGGAGAGTGGTATCCTTGTTATCAAGGCCCCTATCAGATCTGTCCTTTTCCGATAGAGAACGAATTTTGAAGTTTGCCTTTATTTGAGGCATCAAGAAAATGACAACGAAGACGAACATAGAGAAGAGACTCAACAGAGTCCATAAATATTGACTTAAGAAGGTGACTGTGTCTAATTGAGGCATTCAAGGAGAACTGGACTTGAACCAATACTGTGAGTTTTGAAGACTCTCCGGTCTACGTTAACCTATCTCCCTCATGAGGATGGTCCTCTATTAACTCTCCTGCATTTTAGAAGAGACCCAATGAACAAACTTATCTAACGAGACTGCTTCTACCACGATAGGCATGAAAGAATGCTCAGAACCACAGATCTCCGAACATTGACCATAGAACACTCCGGGTCTCTTGATGAAAAAACTAGTCTGATTCAATCTTCCGGGAACAGCATCGGCTTTGACACCTAAAGCAGGAACGGCAAAACTGTGAATGACGTCAGCTCCAGTGACCATAACCCTAACGTGAGTGTTGATGGGAACGACGACTCTATTGTCCACTTCCAACAATCGAAGGTCACCCTCTTTCAGATCGTTAGTAGGAACCATATAAGAATCGAACTCCAGAGACTCAGCTTCATAATCAGAATATTCGTAACTTCAATATCACTGATGACCAACGGCCTTGATGGTCAAAGAAGGGTCGATCACTTCATCCATAGTGTACAAGATCTGAAGAGAGGGGAAAGCGATAAATATAAGGATGACGGCAGGTATGGTGGTCCAAACGATCTCGATGACGGTGCCCTCTACCAAAAATTTGTAGTAATTCTTATTCACAAAGGCTCTTAACATTAATCAAGCCACGACGATCAAGATGATCGTCAAGATAAACATAATATAGTCGTGGAAGAACATGAGCTGCTCTGCCATGGGCGTGGCTGCGTCTTGAAAAGCGAGCTGTCAATGTTCAGCACCATCGTGATAACAAGGAATGCACAAGTTTCATTTTTCCATTCTATATTACATCGTCTCGTATTCCTGATAATTCAGAAAATCGAGACGATGTAATATAGAATGAACAATTACTTAATTCGCTGAGTATTTTCAACAAATCACAGAGACATCGGAACCCTTTACTTGGTCTTCGGAATATTTTCGGCCATGATCGGAACCGCCCTTAGCATGCTTATTCGCTTGGAACTATCGGGACCGGGAGCCATGCTAGGAGACGATCAGATCTACAACGTCATCGTCACTGCTCACGCTTTCGTCATGATTTTCTTCTTGGTCATGCCGGTAATGATGGGTGGATTCGGAAACTGATTCGTCCCTCTTTACATCGGAGCGCCAGACATGGCCTTTCCTCGATTAAATAACCTCAGTTTCTGACTCCTCCCTCCTGCCCTCTTCTTATTGCTTGGATCGGCTTTAGTGGAACAAGGAGCAGGTACAGGTTGGACGGTCTATCCCCCTCTTGCCGGAGTTCAGGCTCACTCCGGACCTTCCGTGGATATGGCCATCTTTAGCCTTCATGCGGCCGGTGCTTCCTCTATCATGGGATCCATGAACTTCATCACCACCATCTTTAACATGAGAGCCCCAGGGATGGCCATGGATCGCGTTCCTCTCTTCGTCTGGGCAGTACTAATCACGGCCTTCCTTCTGGTTCTATCTCTCCCCGTCTTAGCAGGAGCCATCACCATGCTACTCACGGACCGTAACTTCAACACCACCTTTTTTGACCCAGCTGGAGGAGGAGATCCGATTCTCTATCAGCACCTATTCTGATTCTTCGGACATCCGGAAGTATACATTCTCATCATACCCGCATTCGGAATAATTTCTCAGATCGTGCCCGTATTCTCTTCTAAGAAACAAATCTTCGGATACCTAGGCATGGTCTACGCGATGCTTGCTATAGCCTTTTTAGGTTTCATCGTTTGGGCTCATCACATGTTTACCGTCGGTATGGACGTAGACACTCGTGCTTATTTCACGTCTGCTACCATGATAATCGCCGTCCCCACCGGCATAAAGATCTTCAGTTGATTGGCTACTATGTACGGAGGAAAGATTCAGTTCACGACCCCCATGGTCTGAGCCATAGGTTTCATCTTTCTCTTCACGGTCGGAGGGCTAACTGGAATAGTTCTAGCTAACGGAGCTCTAGACATAGCTCTTCACGATACTTATTACGTCGTCGCCCACTTTCATTACGTACTATCGATGGGAGCCATCTTTGGAATATTCGCTGGATTCTATTTCTGATTCGGCAAGATCACTGGCTACGTCTATAACGAAGTTTACGGAAAGATTCACTTTTGATTAATGTTCACAGGAGTGAATCTTACTTTCTTTCCTCAACATTTCCTAGGATTGGCCGGAATGCCCCGAAGATATTCGGATTTTCCTGATGCTTTCGCAGGATGAAACAACATCAGTTCGATAGGTTCTGCCATCTCTATAGTCGGAGCAATTTGATTCCTATTCGTTATCTACGATGCTTTCGTCAGAGAGGAAAGATTCGTGTATTGAAACAATGAATACCACTCTTCTTCGACTCTAGAATGAATTCAAACTTCTCCTCCTGCCCATCACACGTACAACGAACTTCCCTTTGTGTTTCAAGCCGTTAAATAGCGCCTGCGCATCGATTTTCATCCAGATGAAAGTAGAATGAATCTTCAAACAAAATAAAGCTCTGACTCCGGACCGACAGGAGCAGTCAAAAATATTGAATTGCTCACCCAAGTCAAAAGACGTTTATGATAAAGAACTGAAACATCTTAGTAACTCCCTAAAAAATCTAAATTCGAAAGTAATGGCGAATGAAATCGAAGGGTCTCAACAAAAAAGAATGAATTTTACATAAGACCAAAAGCAGAGCATTTATAGCGATAGTACCGTGAGGGAAATTTAACAATGAAGATCGAAGCCATGACAATCATTTACCTTTTGTATAATGGACTTACAAGAAAAAGAATTGGCAAGTTTAAAGACTAAGAGAAACCGAAATAGTCAATTTTACCCGAAACCAAGTGATCTAATTATGAGCTGTTTTATGAACGAACCTGTGACTGTGGAAACATTCTTGGAAGACTTGTAATTAGCAGTGAAAAGCTAATCGAACTTGGATATAGCTGGTTATTTACGAAAATTATATAAGTAATGGGCTCCCATCGAAGTCTGAGACAACTAGTGATAAGATTAGTCGTCAAGAAAGAAAAAACTTCTACTAGAAACGAAAGTATACCATTCTTAATCAACAAAACAAAAAATAATAAAGACGATAAGAAAATAAGCTTGGAAACAGCTACTTTTAAAAGAAAACGTAATAGTTCACTTATCGAATTTTCTTTTTGATGAATCAAATTCTCTTAAGAAACTGAAGTTCTAGTAAAAACAAGTAGTAAATCATAGTGTCTCTACCAAGAAATTCAACACTAGCGATAATGTAAGTATGATTAATCTCAATTTATCTCTACGATTTCTTATTTTAATAATGAGTAAGGTAATCCAGGTTCTCAGGCTCCCAAGGAAAAGCATTACTTCTTCGCAAGAAAAACTAATGCGCACGACTGTATTTATCTGACCCAAGTAGAGAGAAGAAAGACGGCAATTATTTTCAAGGAACTCGGCAAACTGGAGATCGACTGTTTACCAAAAACATAGCCCTTGGTTTAACTCAAAGGTGCAGCCTGCCCTATGGTCTTCGACGCGTTTTGTGACTAAAACCTAAACAGAGACTAAATGGCCGCGGTAACTCTGACCGTGATAATGTAGCGAAATCAATCGTCGTTTAATTGACGACCCGTATGAAAGGTTAAACGAATCTCCCCCTGTCTCGAAAATAAACCCCATCGAAATTGTATGAGCAGTGAAGATACTGCTATCAGATTGCTAGACGAAAAGACCCTATAGAGCTTAACTATATTCTCGACCCACAACTTACCCTATGAAGATAGGAGTGCATCGAGAGTGGTAGTTTGGTTGGGGCGACCTTCTTCTATAACAAACGAAGATAGACAAAGGCACATCGATTTTAAATCGCTTAATTGTTTAATCCATAAATTTGACTAATACTAACGTAGGTAAAAATGACCCGTTCTCCTCAAAAAATAGAGAGAACGATCAATAAATAAAAGCTACCTTAGGGATAACAGCGTAATCTTGTTCAAGAGTCCTTATCGACGACAAGGTTTGCGACCTCGATGTTGAATTACGATAACCTGAAGGTGTAGCCGCTTTCAAGGGTCGGTCTGTTCGACCGTTAAAATCGTACATGATTTGAGTTCATTCCCCCGCAAGGCAGGAAGGTTTCTATCTACAATCAAGAACCCCTAGACGAAACTTCTAGTACGAAAGGACCGAAGTGTTCATATCCTCTACCATGATTTCAAGTTAAAATTTGAACGCCACTAACATTGAAACTCTCTAGGTTCCTCTACTTCATCCAAATGAACGCAAAGATCACTCATTCAAACTTAAGGATTCTTGATCCCTTAACGATAAGGGAAACTCTCCTTCAACTAAAAAAATCGAGTGACGATTTCGTTTTGATATCCATATACATTCAAACCCCCACCCACGCACGTTTTCAAGTATATTCAAGCAACTTAACCAGATTGACGCATAAGCAGATAAAAATTCTCGTCCCGCGAATTCATGAAAAGTTTAAAATAACCCTGAGATCCTACCAAATCCAACTTCCCATACCGAGCCTCGTCTTCGAATTAATAGGCATACCTAAAAAATACCATGCGACGCAAAGAAAGAATCATGACCTTAGACATAGAGACTTACATTATTAAGGGGGTTCATTCGCCTTTCGCGGCATCCATATGCGAGATTCAAGGTTTAAACAAGAAGAGTCTGATTCAGACTTGTCACAAATCGCCCCATCTCCTTCTCGAATCTCTCTTCCTCAGATGCTTCTTTCATTTCGGGGGTTCGCGTTTCGTCTTCTATTGTCACAACCTAGGACGATTTGAAGGACCCCTGTTAACCAATTTCTTCATCGCTCATCGAGAATGTAGGATAGAGAATCTCTTGATCCATGAAAATAAAATTATCATGTTACACGTTAGATTCAGAAAAGATCAGCTGGTGTTTAAAGACAGCCTAAACTTCTTACCCTACAAATTGCACGAACTCAACACGATGCTTTTACCAAAAAAGATCAAAGAACCCCTGCCTTTCAACCCCTTTTTGAATAAGTCAGAGAAATTCAGAGTTATTCCTTACGTAAAACACGACGCACAAATCTTAGCCACTCTACTTCACATCTTCAAAGAACAAACATATTCCAATTTCTTGCAAGACCCTCTGATTTCGTTCGGGATCCCCGGGATTGCCCTAAACATCTACACTAAATTCTTTTATCAGAAAGGGATCTTCACCAAAGAGAGAGAAACCGTAAGAAAAAGTTTCAGAGGGGGTTTGAATTTCATCAAACAATCTCACGTAAAGAGAGTCATGGGTCTCGACGTAAATTCCTTATACCCCTTCTGCATGTTAAATCGTCTACCCATAGGAGAACCCAAACTCAAAAAGAAAGTGACCCTAGAGGACTTCTTTGGTTTCGTCTATGTGAAATCGTTAAGAAAAGTGAACAAGGGAGCATCCGTCACTGCAAACGACTCCAACTATACTCTCCCCCCCTCTCCCCCATATGAAGAAAAACTTCTATCTTCAGTTCCCATGATCCTATTCAGTGAAGAAGCGAAATATGCTCAGAAACTAGGATACGTCATAGAAGTGGGGTGAGGGGTCCAATACGAGTCTTCCTTTTCAGTGTTTCACAAATTCGTAAACTACTTCTACAACCTGAAAAAATCTAACCACTCAATGAATTCGATCTCGGGGAAACTCATCATGAACTCTCTTTACGGGAGATTAGGGATGAGAGAAAATTACCCTTCATATCAGATAATCGATCGGTACGACCTGCATGACCTAAGTTCCCAAGGGAAGAACGTAAAACTGATCAGATCTTTCAGCGCCAACGCCCACCTCATCGAAAACAGAGAAGACTCAAGACACAATCGAACCCTGATCTCCACCCCCATAGCATCAGCGATAGCCAGCTACGGCAGGATGACCATCCACCAGTGAGTGACCAAAAAAGACCTAAAAACTCACTACTCCGACACAGATTCATTATATATACTCTCCCCCCCGGCAAAAGAATTCGTAAGCGACAACTTGGGAGGGCTCAAGATGATCAACCCCTCTCATTGAGAAGAAGCCATATTCATCAAATCAAAGATGTATGGATTAAGAAAAAGAGAATACTCCATCAACAAGATCAAAAGCATCAGATACGCCAAATGAGAACACTTAACAGAGTTGCAAAGAGAAAAAAAATAAATCTCTTTCAACAACGATGATTCATGAGAAAAAACCACGTTCTCACCCTCATCCAAGGCATCCGCCTCCAAGGATAATTATGTTCAAGACAATTAGTTTTCCTCACTCTCACTAAAGAAACCCCACAAGGAGCATTACCCCCGCTCGTAACCCCTTTCTAACCAAGGTTCTCGAAGAGAGTAAGAGAAAAATTACTGAACATAACAAGTAAGAATCGTACTCGTTATTTGTATTCAACCATGCATTTATAGCACTATTTAACAATAAAAAGTAAAACCTAGTAATGAATACAATAAAAAAAAAATTCCCAACTAAACCGAAGTTGAATAAACCCCCCCGAAACTCATTGACTAGCGGAAAACACCTGATAATCATATTTTATATTCACAAACCATAAAAACCCTTCTAGACAAACCCCTCACAAAACAAATAAACAAAACACGTATACCATAAGAATACTGGTCTGTGCTTATACCCCACCAGGGGGGTTGGGGA